TTTGATATATAGTAATAGAGTTCCGACAAAAACCACCAAATTGAAGAAACTGCCAGAATTTTCTAGGATCAATAAATTAAGAAATTAAGGTTTTACTGTTATAGAACGTCGGGAAGTAATGAATTGGTATGAACAGAAAAAAAAGTAGGATCGTGATGACTCGTATATAGTTTTATATAACCTTTCTCTATTATTATTTTTTTTTTTTTATTTCCTTAATTTGAATTTGATTTCGTTTGATTAAAGTAAAGTTCCTTAAAAATCTCCGCTTTCTTTAAAATATCCTGAACCCTTTCTGTAGGTTGAGCACCTTTCTCAAGAAAATATAGAATAGCAGGAACATTTAAATCAATTTTATTCTTTATCGGATCATAAAAACCAACTTTCCGAAGATCTCTTCCTTCTCTTCGGGACCGAACATCAATTGCAACGATTCGATAGACGGCTCAGTGGGATAGATGTAGATGAATAACCCCCCCCCTAGAAACGTATACGAAGTTTTCTCCTCGTACGGCTCACGAAAAAATGATTCTAAGTTCTATATTATGTATAGAATTACATACAATCACAAATAGGTCTATAAAATGATTAAATGAATTAGATTATGGTTTAAATCACTCTTTTTCTTTATTCTTACTTCCTGAAAAAAAAGCATTTGTACTCATAACTCAAGTTAGATAACTCTCAAGTGGCTCAAAGGAAAATTTTTACGCATTTCATTTATTGAGTGGTCTTTAAACCCCCTTTCTTTTTGTTTGTTTCGTTTCAAATCTATTTTAATTTTTATTATGGTGCAGTTATGGAAACATTGGAAAAGGTCTTTTCTTGTTTTGTGATCCTTTATCTTTGTTTTAAATCATTGGGTTTAGACATAACTTCGGTGATTCTTAATCCTTTCAAAATGGCAGCAACATACCTTATTTTTTTTTCGATTGATTTCTAGTAAAGAATCATAGAAAAGGTTGATTCTCATGTAATACACTTTGTATGAAAAGAGTTTTGTTCAATTCCAAGAAATTTTATTTTAGATTAGAAACGCGAAACCCTTTTAATTTCTCTATCGAAGATATACTTACGAAGTTGTTCCAATTTATTGATTGGCATTAACCCTAGATCTTTGCCCCTGAGAAATGAATCAATACTTTCTACTCGAGCTCCATCATGGACTATTTACATTACAACCCAACGGGGTTTCTAGTAAAACAGAATAAAATAGAAATGATGTCGAGCCAAGAGCACCTTCATTCTTATATAAAATGGTGGATGTAAGAATCCACAACGGATCATGTCTTTCAAGTCGCACGTTGCTTTCTACCACATCGTTTCAAACGAAGTTTTACCATAACATTTCTATAATTTAGAACCGGTATGGAATTGATTCCATTATGGAATCGTGAATAATCATTGGTTCATTCGGTACATAGTAATCTACCACCTTTCTTCTAGATAGATGGATAGAAATGTTTCTGAAGAGGTTTTAGCACGAATTCAACGTAATCCTAATTTTATCGTTTATAGTATAAATGCAAGATTTTTTGAATTATAAAAATATCAATTATTAGATTCTAAAATAGAAAAAAAAAAGATTTATTTAGACAATAATCATTAAGAAAGAAGAAATAGGAATCACATTCTATATCAATATTATACCTTTAAACAGAAAGAAAGTTGTTCACAAGAATCTTATTCTAATCAAATTTAGATTTAGAATGAAATATGATCTGGGACGGAAGGATTCGAACCTCCGAATACCGGGACCAAAACCCGTTGCCTTACCACTTGGCCACGCCCCATTTCAGTTTCTATTCGAGACTAATAAAGAATAATGCTAGTATTGGTTGATCGTCAATTCCGGTCCAAAATATCGAATTTAGAGAATATATTCTTGCTAAGATTTTGATACGTATATATATAGAATAAATATAGAATAAAAATACAAAGTGAATTTGTTGATCATTACATATAATTCAATTAAGATATTGTATGAAAGCCGACTTTCTTCTATTCTATTTGAGAATAGAAGGGATTTTGATTGGGTTAATTCAATGAAAAAGAAGAATTTTTTCTACCTTACTTTCTTTATTTTGACTTCATATCAATAACTCAATCAAAATGCAATTATCTCCAAGAGCAAAATGTCTGTTATGCTTAATATCTTTAGTTTGATCTGTATTAATTCGGCTCTTTATTCGAGTCATTTTGTCTTCGCCAAATTGCCAGAGGCCTATGCTTTTTTGAATCCGATTGTAGATGTTATGCCAGTCATACCTCTGTTTTTTTTTCTCTTAGCCTTTGTTTGGCAAGCTGCTGTAAGTTTTCGCTGAGATCTTTAATATTATCCTAGAAAATTCATTATTTATTTCGAAAATTCTATCAATTGGATCAGATAAGTCTTACAATAATGAACCCTCAATTCAAAGAAACTATTGGATAGACGCGAAAAATCTGAATTACCCGATTTCTCCATTCAGACCCCCCCTTTCTTTTCCAGTGAAAGACA